TGTACCTACCGTCTTTTTTTTGGGGTCAATATCAGCAATGCAGTTCATCCAACGATAAACCAAATCCCGAATTATAGAGCTATGACACAATCAAACCCGAACGAACAAAATGTTGAATTGAATCGTACCAGTCTCTACTGGGGGTTATTACTCATTTTTGTACTTGCTGTTTTATTTTCCAATTATTTCTTCAATTAGGAAAACGAAAGAAAATAAATAAGAATTCTAGGCATTCTCTTAGCCCATTCGGAAGGATCTCATCTTATAATTATCCATGACTGTTTATGTCTCTAGCATGACCACTTGATGAAATTGGAGGGAAGTGGAGTAAATGGCCGATACTACTGGAAGGATTCCTCTTTGGATAATAGGTACCGTAGCTGGTATTCTTGTGATCGGTTTACTAGGTATTTTCTTTTATGGTTCATATTCCGGATTAGGTTCATCCTTATAGTAATTAGTAATCGGATGAATTCAGTTGTAGACATGAAAGTGTAGGAACTCAACGGGATTCCCTTCTTTGTTTGTCTGATTCGAGGGGAAAGGGCCCGTTGAGTTCTTAAGAATCAGAGTCTTTTTTTCGTCTAAATGATAAAGTGGATTTCTTTTTCTGCTGTTTCAAAAAACTCCATTCTATTTTTTCTGATGATGCTTTTGAAAAATGAACTTCATTGATTGATTCAGAACACCTCTTCCTTGATCTTGATAGTATCCATGGGTACTTTCTAAGTTAGAACAAAAACAAAGGGGGAATCGCTCAATTTCCTGGATTATATATACTATATATACTAATATTTCTGTAGATTCGATATCGTACAAATACTTTCTATACTCTTACTTTTTTTTACTATCTCAGAAAAATTGAAATTTTTGATAAATTCATTGAATAAGTTTTATTTTATGTTTGTCCACTATTTTATTGTACGTAATAAATCGAAAAAAAGTTCTGATACATCTGTAAAACCGAAACTAAGACTAGGAATTTTTGGCGAACAGGATCACAAATCATTACTCTTTCGACACAAGAAAAGGAATTTGCTACACCCCTTTCTTGTGTCGAAGACTAGGAAGACACATAATGCACCCTAGAATTTTTTGTTCCCCGCATTTATAATTCTTTTTATTACCCGTTTACTTATGCTAATATCTATCCCAATTTGATTCTGTTTCAAATAGAATCAAATGGATACATTTTATGACATTGAAATCTGGAAATAGTAACATAGTTGTAACAATTCAATTTGGCTAAAAAAACAAAGAAAGGGGTGGTAAAGTCATAAAGTCAAATAAAAAAGTCTTCTTCAAACAAAAAGCTACCTATTCTGACTAGGAATGCGGTACAAGGGATTCCCCGAAGTTCGTAGAAAAAGAGGAATTAAATAAACGGTTTTTCAGAATTGATTTTTTTTGATCATACATAATTGACAACAAAAATGTGGTTCTTTTTACGAACCTGATGAGGATAAATCGATGAGTTTAGAAATTCATTTCGGCTAATTGAACCTTCTCGAACTGTTTCTTTTTAAGAACCAAAAATATTTGTGCTAAAATAACAGATGCCAAGAAGAATAAAAGACCTTGGACACGTAATGGATCTTGAAGTACTATTTCTGCATCTCCCTGACCAAATCCACCCACATTAGGATTACTCGTTAATGGTTGATCGAATTTAATGGATTCACCCTCAGAAACAAGAAGTTCTGGTCCTGGAGGGATAATATCAACCACTTGACGTCCATCCGATGGATCTGTTATGGTTATTTCATATCCCCCCTTTTCTTTTCGTATGATTTTACTTAATATGCCCGCTCCTGTAGCATTATAAACTGTATTGTTACTCTTGCTTCCGTCGGGATAAATCTGACCCCTTCCCCTATTTCCCCCTACGTATATAGGATATTTTAAGAAATGAACGTCTTTCTTAGTAGCGGGGTCGGGGGAAAGAACAGGAAAGGTGATTTCACTATATTTCTGACCAGGGACAGGCCCTATCACAAGAATATTTTTTTTATTAGGGCGATAGCTCTGAAAAGACAAATTGCCTATCTTTTCTTTCATCTCAGGAGAAATACGATCGGAAGGAGCTAATTCAAAACCCTCTGGTAAAATAAGAACAGCCCCCACATTCAAACCCCCTTTCTTACCATTAGCAAGAACTTGTTTCACTTGCTTATCGTAAGGAATTCGAACAACTGCTTCAAATACAGTATCAGGAAGTACCGCTTGTGGAACTTCAATATCCACGGGCTTATTAGCTAAATGACAATTAGCACATACAATACGCCCAGTCGCTTCTCGTGGATTTTCATAACCCTGCTGCGCAAAAACAGGATATGCACTTGAAATGGATGTCCGAGTTATGATATATATCATGAGCGATACGGAAACACATCGAGTAATCTGTTCCTTTATCCAAGAAAAAGTATTTCTAGTTTGCATGGTCTAATCATTGATCCGAAAATTTCTACAATAAATTGGGGTAGGTCGCTAGTATAGTTCCCTATCCACGATTCTGCTATTTACTGGAATCATTTTACTGGCATACGATAGGATGAAAATCCCCTGGATAGAAAGTTTTTAATCCTTATGTAGAACTACAAAGACAAAGTAAGAAACATTCTGATTGGATTAGATTAATGTCGATGGATCATTTACATTTATCAATCATTCATTGAATGATAAATAACTACAAGTGACGGAGATACACGATTTAAATACCGGAAAATCCAATATTTAAAAATAGTATCGAGAATAACCGGAAAAGTGGAAACAAGACCAGATATAATTTGATCATTATGAACAAATCCAAAATCTTTGTAGACAGAACCAATCATTAGTTCCCAACCGTGTGGTGAATGAAATCCGATACATAAATCAGTTAATAAAAGAATCGAAAAAGCTTTTACTGTATCACTTAAGTTATATAGGAATTCCTGAGCCCAAGAGTTAAGAATAACAAGTTCTTCATTACCTAAAATAGAAGAACCGCTTAGAATAACAAAACAGATTATATTTGTCGAGAAGTGCAAAATCGTATGGATACGATCCGCATTGTGTATCTTGATTAATTGGATCGTTTCTTTGTGGATTCCTATAGGAAGCTTTTGTAGATGTGTCTCCGAGTATTCCTTGACCATTTCGTCCAAAAAGAAGATTTCCTCTAATTCTATGAACTTTTGTAGAATACTTTTTTCTTGAATATCATTCAAAAAAATTTCGGATTGACCAGTATTCAACCAATTAGTAATCCAAGATTCCATACTTTTAGTAAATGAGAGAGAAATCCACCGGGGTAAAAATACTATAGATGCAAGATACAAAAGAGGAGTGAATGCTTTCGTTTTTGCCATTTTTCACCTGTGAATTTTTAATTAACCCACTTCATTTGTCGACTTTATGTGATTGAATATTTCTTTCAAACATGAGTTCGAGATAAGGTATCAAACCTATGAATTTATTTGATTTTTGATTTTGTTTGAATCTAGAAAGAATACAGAAATAGACTAAGACTCTACTTAAAATTCGAATGAAGAAATAAATAATCAAAAATATTGTTTCCAGATATCTCAATTCATCAAATTCTAAACAAGTGTCTCCTTTTGATGAATCACCGAAAGAAGTACTTTAAGGAATGAATATTATTGATATTTTGATAGGAAAGCATTCGTTTTTCAGCCCAGTTCCTTTTCTCAAAAGACTTCAATTGGTACGCGCAAGAAATAGGCCAATTCCGCGGCTTTTTGTTCAATTTCTCGTGGAGTCAAATTCTCATCAGTACGGGTCAACGGAATAGCCCCCCGACCTCTGATGTCCATATAAAGGACACGACGAGCATAAATACCCTCCTTAACTTCTATTCTAACGGATTGAATATCTTTTATAAGGAATCGGAGGAATATGCGACGATTTTTTCCAGGAAATCCCCAACGAAAAATACACACTATTCCTTCCTTTCTATCGAATCGATCATAACCACTACCTACATTCCAGGAAATTGTGCACCACAAATAGGAACTAATAAAGAGACCCGCGATCCCGTAGAAAGACATCACGATCCCTTGTGGAAAAAAAAGAATTTGCTGAGACGGAACAAAAGATATCAAATTTCTACCAAGATAACTGGAAGTTCCAACCAATAAGAATCCTAATGAACCTAAAAAAACGATAAGGGCCCAGCAAAAATTACTTAGTTTTCGAGACCCCGTTATAAGTTCTATCCATATATGTTCTGATCGCCAACTCATACTTGATCCGATTGCATTTTATTGGAATTGAGAGAATACCCCCAATGATTTTGACTTGACTTTTTTTGTTTCCGAAGGAACTCTCATCACCTAGCGCTAGTTTGATGTGAACTAGCACTAGTTTGATGGCAACCTTTAGGAGTAATTCATCAAATTGGTTAGATCTAAAATAATAACATACCCTTCATATCATCCCATACCAATATACATATTGATATACATATAGATCCACCAACTTTCTATATTAGGCATCCAGCGATCCTGATCTATTTGAAACTAGTTAGAATTAATTTACCCATAGATCATTTTCTGCAGGCATAAGAGCTTTTTCCTTTATGTTCGGTGGAAATCATATGTTATACTTTCCCGAGATAAATATCTGTCTTATGCTACAAGTCTAAATTTCAAAAAAACGGATGAGGTTTGGGCCCCCCAGATCTAAACAATCTTATTTTTTTGAACATGAAGAAATAAAGAAGCCATTGCAATTGCCGGAAATACTAGTCCTACTAAAGGCACAAAAATAGAGGGAAAATTAAAAGTTATCATAAAATGGGTACCTCGGCTTACTATTTGTACCTGTTATTATTTTTTTTAATATCATATTTATACTAATTATAATTGATAATTAAGGATTGTAATTATTATGAATTCGTAGTTATTATTAATTAATTCCATTTGAAAATTATTATTAGAATAATAAGTATCTATATATCTAAGTGATGAGTATATAGAATAAGTCCAAGGAATGTATAACTAAATAAATGGACTTATTCATCTATCTACATGAAAGATACGTATGATAATCAACTTTATTATTTTTCTTCATTTTTTTGTGTTTTGTTCTTGTCTTCTAATTTAATAAAGAAATAGTTTCTTACCAATTATCGAAAGATTTGTTAGAATGCGACACAACCGAAATTTTTAGTGAAAATGGGTTTTTGGGGGGATGGAGAAAGATACAAAACTATATATCTATCTTTTATCTTGTTGATAGAGACTTCTTAATTAGTAATCGGGAAGCTAGGTAAAAAAAGAGTTATCCGCAACTTTCGATTCTTTCTACAATTAGATCTTAGGTCACCAAAGAAAGCTCCATTCTTATTTCCTTTGATTCTGAGAAGCTAACTACTTGTTTGCTACAAATAAAATAATTGAACTTGGTGCGCGCTACTTGATTGAATTGGAATTCAAAGGAAAGAAGGCGTGGAGCTTAAATAACTCACTCAGAACACTTTTTAAAAGATTGCGTGGTACGATTAGGTCGAATAAGCCCTTCTGGAATAAATATTCAGCCGCTTGTGAACCTTCGGGTACTGTTTTATTCAATGTTTGTTCAATTACTCTTTTACCCGCAAATGCTATGTAGGAATTAGGTTCGGCAATAATGATATCTCCCAACATACCAAAACTAGCCGTTACCCCACCAGTAGTAGGAGATGTAAGGATTGATACATATAATAACTTTTTATTTAATTGATAATCATATAAGGCAGACGATATTTTAGCCATTTGCATCAAGCTCAAACTTCCTTCTTGCATGCGCGCCCCCCCCGAAGCGCACACTATAATAAGAGGTATAAATTTATTGGTAGCGTACTCAATCAAACGGGTGATTTTCTCCCCGACTACGGATCCCATACTACCCCCCATAAACTGAAAATCCATAACTCCAATAGCTACGGGAATACCATTTAGTTGACCTACGCCTGTTTGAACAGCCTCAGTTAATCCTGTCTTTCTTTGATAAGAATCAATACGATCTTTATAAGGCTCTTCTTCCGAATGAAATCCAATGGGATCCAGAGAGACCATGTCTTCATCCATAGGATCCCAAGTACCGGGGTCAATCGAAACTTCGATTCTTTCTGAACTACTCATTTTCAAATGATATCCACATTGTTCACAAATATTCACGTTTGATTTCAAAAATTTCTTATAATTTAATCCATAACAATTTTCGCATTGAACCCACAAATGCCTGTATTTTTGAGTTGCATCGAGATCATTAGGCCTTTCTCTTAGAGTTAAATCACTACTCTTCGCGCGGGTTTGTATACTGGACCTCCCGGTTTCAGTACTAGTTCTACGTTTATCAAAAAGGCACCTAGAGATGTAACTGTCACTACCATCACTTACAATGGGCGTACCACTCCAGATTTGAGACTGGAGATAACCATCAATGCAACTAGTAATGTGATTATTCCAACTAGATTTAGTATCATACATGTAACGATTATCTAAGCAATCTTCACTCGTAGATCCATTATTCATATAACTAGAATTGCGATAACTAGAAAAAGAACTTTCTAATTCACTCAGAAAAGAACGGTCGTTGTCAATCTCAAAAATATGATTTTCAATATTAAAATAGATAGAATAACTGTCTCCATTACTATCCCTAACTAAAAAAGTATCATCAGAGATAAAATTCCGAATGCCTTTGGCGCCAAATAAACGATCGACATTACTGTAACTAGAATTGTCACGACCCCTCCAACTGTGAATGTTTTTAGCCCTACCTTTTAGATTCGGATCTTCACCTTCACTAGTATTTTCAATAGGACCAAGATTGTCCGTTGATTTCTTTATCCCATACCTGCGTTCTAACTCCTTCTTAAACACCATCGAATTAAACCACCATCTTTCCATAGAGTTTTCTTGCCCCCTATTTGCATAAAAATACAATAGATGAATAGTCATTCGATCCACAATTCTTTATTTTTTTTGTTTGAATATCTTATTTCTTATCAGACTAAACATAGAAATTAAATCACTACTAATAGGAAGTGTGGAAAAGGATTCTCTTTTGTTTTGTGGGAATCCAGGGGTAAGACGTAAGACTTCACTATAAATGAATATGATGGAATCCCTTTTCATTCTAAATTAAATATAATGATAAAAAGTGGTTTGTCCTATGTCTTCATATCAAACAAAAAAAATAAATATTAGTTCTCGCTTAGAAATAATTTTTTCGTAAAATCTCATCTAATAACTAACTACTAACAAGTAGTAAATTAAGGTTCTATTCCAACACAGAACGAAAAAGACAATATACAGGATGGGTCGAAAGATTTGTGATACTTCGCTTGATTCAGGGAAACTACAAGATATATAAAGAATATACCAATCCTAAGGCTCCATAGGTTTAATTGTGGATCCAAGACAACAATAGAAACATTTGAGTCTTAAATTTATATTTCAAATCTTCTATATCTAGAGATATATGTATTTATACAAAATACATTTTGTATTC